AAAGATAAAGATCGGATAGATTCGAACCGCAATTGCAAAGGTAATAACTACTATGCCAGCCCAAATCATGATCTTCACCAACTTGGATTTGGTTCTCTCGCGAAAATCGCGAGTTGCAGAGATGAGAACCATGAAAAGCAAGATCCCGAATAAGAAAACAGAAACCGAGGAAACCACAAGAGTGAAGACTAGTAGAGTCTCGTCTTTTGTCATTCTTTGCTCCTTTTTCACTCAATGATTCATTCGAATTTCCCGACCAAAAATTCTATATGTCTATTCTATGATATTTCTATATATATAGAATATGATATCTAATATGACACCCGATTTGTCAAAGGGATTGGATTGGTGACTTACCCATTCAGTGACTTTGGCACTGGACGTTCCAAAAACGGGTACTATCGGATCGGGTGAATTAGAGAATAGACAGAGATCCGTTGGCATTTCAGCCTTTCTTCTCCTTTCAGGGCCTATCCGAAAGAGAATCCAGTACCTCTTGGTCCTGAATATCAGAATAGGACGAACGAACCGGCCTCCGCGGATATCTTTGCTTCGGAACAAAACCCTGCAATCAAATAGATTGTCCCAAGGGCGCCATATTCTAGGAGCCCAAGTTATGCTATTGAAAATTCGTTCCTCTAGCAGTTCCGGTTTGACCATTCCGTTCCCTTTTTCAAACTCCACTTCTTTTCATATAGCAATCCCTGATCAAAGAGAGAACAATATCCATTTCAAAACATTTCTAACGGATTCCTTGGTTCGGACCGACGAAGTAATGGCACTCAATTATTATCAACCTGACTGCAATCTTTTTCTGTCGGTAAGGATTGCACCAGAGCACCTTCTACTTCTAATAGGCCATGAACTATAGATAGAGAAGAATCATTCTGAGCGAGTCCATAAGAAGCGACCCACTTTTTTTCATCGGTTCCGGGGGAAGACCAAAGATCTTGCGCGACCGGTCCGCCAGAAAAACTCAAAAGAGAAAGAAGTCTCGTTAATCTCTTCATGCTCGTTCCAAGTTCGAAGTACCCTTTGGCCAAAGAAAAACCCGCTTCCTGACACGATTGCCTCTTTATATAGATAGATTCTATGGGGTTATTACTTAGAAGTCTATTTTGTACAAGAGCCCCTCCTATCTGATAGAAAAGGGTCCCATGATCCCGAGCCGGTCTTACCTTGGCTCGCAAACCCCAAGTTTGTCTATGAAGAGCTAATCTAATTGTATTAGTTTCTATAATGGATTTCTTATGTGGAATACTAATGGATAGGGCCTCGTTGCTAAGTGCTACAAGATCTAGTGCACTGGAACTCGTGGTTATGGACCCGAATCCTTTAGTATGGAACATTGTCTTTTCCAAGTAAAAACCCCTAGTATATGAAAGAATGAAAAGGTGCTTTCGTTCTTGTGGAATAAGAAGCCCTCGTACCTTAATGAAAGGAAAATAGGAATTTTTCGTTAGGTATTTGACCAAATAGGATCGTCCAGTTCCTATAGAACCTATCACTAAAATACCCGATAGGGCTAAGCGGAACGAAAAGGGTTTTCCATGAGATGGTAAATGAAAACGATTAGCCCCACACGAGGTTTGGGAATAAGTGATTGTCTGATAATGAGCAAGGAATATACGTCTTTCTGCTAAAGAGGATCTATTAAACTCATAATTCATTAGATCCTTGTTATCAATGTCAACTAGGTATCATAAGTAAATGGATCCCGGTTGTTCAATCCTTTGATAACCAAGGTCATTCTTTGCTAAAGAGAAATGATCACTATGAGTCAGACTCAATAGAATTGGATCCATTCCAAATAGCGAGAATTAGGATTCTTGATCCCTCTCAATCTCTCTTTCAATTCGAGGATCCAGAGAGGTGTTTTCATAGTCATCTCCGAATATTTGCCATCTCCGAATATTTTCGATTTCATTTTTCTATGATATGTCTTTCTATATGAAAATTGGTTATTTACGATGTACGATGATCCCTGTTAAGCATCCATGGCTGAATGGTTAAAGCGCCCAACTCATAATTGGTAAATTTGCGGGTTCAATTCCTGCTGGATGCACGCGAACGGGAACGTTCCATAAGTCTATTGGAACTGGCTCTCTATCCATGGAATCTCATCCATCATCCATACATAACGAATTGGTATGGTATATTCATACCATAACATAAGAACAATAAGAACTCGAATTCTTATCGATACTGGAACTCAGAGCATAGGAGGGAAAGTCGATTTATGGATGGAATCAAATACGCAGTATTTACAGAAAAAAGTCTTCGTTTATTGGGAAAGAATCAATATACTTTTAATGTCGAATCGGGATTCACTAAGACAGAAATAAAGCATTGGGTCGAACTCTTCTTTGGTGTTAAGGTAGTAGCTGTGAATAGCCATCGACTACCCAGAAAGGGTAGAAGAATGGGACCTATTCTGGGACATACAATGCATTACAGACGTATGATCATTACCCTTCAACCGGGTTATTCTATTCCACTTCTAGATAGAGAAAAAAACTAAAGGAGAATACTTAATAATACGGCGAAACATTTATACAAAACACCTATCCCGAGCACACGCAAGGGAACCGTAGACAGGCAAGTGAAATCCAATCCACGAAATAATTTGATCCATGGACGGCACCGTTGTGGTAAAGGTCGTAATTCCAGAGGAATCATTACCGCAAGGCATAGAGGGGGAGGTCATAAGCGCCTATACCGTAAAATCGATTTTCGACGGAATCAAAAAGACATATCTGGTAGAATCGTAACCATAGAATACGACCCTAATCGAAATGCATACATTTGTCTCATACACTATGGGGATGGTGAGAAGAGATATATTTTACATCCCAGAGGGGCTATAATTGGAGATACTATTGTTTCTGGTACAAAAGTTCCTATATCAATGGGAAATGCCCTACCTTTGAGTGCGGTTTGAACTATTGATTTACGTAATTGGAAGTAACCAATTAGGTTTACGACGAAACCTAGAAATCGATCACTGATCCAATTTGACTACCTCTACGGGATAGACCTCAACAGAAAACTGTTGAGTAACGGCAGCAAGTGATTGAGTTCAGTAGTTCCTCATAGAAAATTATTGACTCTAGAGATATGGTAATATGGAGAAGACAAAATTGTTTGAAGCACGCACAGAACCGGAAGCGCCCCTTGTTTCAAAGAGAGGAGGACGGGTTATTCACATTTAATTTGATGGTCAGAGGCGAATTGAAAGCTAAGCAGTGGTAATTAAGACCCCCCGGGGAAAATAGGGATGTCTCCTACGTTACCCATAATATGTGGAAGTATCGACGTAATTTCATAGAGTCATTCGATCTGAATGCTACATGAAGAACATAAGCCAGATGACGGAACGCGGAGACCTAGGATGTAGAAGATCATAACATGAGCGATTCGGCAGATTTGGATTCCTTTCCTATATATCCACTCATGTGGTACTTCATCATACGATTCATATAAGATCCATCTGTCTAGAGATCGTCATATACATCTAGAAAGCTGTATGCTTTGGAAGAAGCTTGTACAGTTTGGGAAGGGGTTTTTTGAGAGAAAAGAAGAATCTACTTCAACCGATATGCCCTTAGGCACGGCCATACATAACATAGAAATCACACGTGGAAGGGGTGGGCAATTAGCTAGAGCAGCAGGTGCTGTAGCGAAACTGATTGCAAAAGAGGGTAAATCGGCCACTTTAAGATTACCATCTGGGGAGGTCCGTTTGGTATCCCAAAATTGCTTAGCAACAGTCGGACAAGTGGGTAATGTTGGGGTGAACCAAAAAAGTTTGGGTAGAGCCGGATCTAAGTGTTGGCTAGGTAAACGCCCCGTAGTAAGAGGGGTAGTTATGAACCCTGTGGACCACCCCCATGGGGGCGGTGAAGGGAAAGCCCCCATTGGTAGAAAAAAACCCACAACCCCTTGGGGTTATCCTGCGCTTGGAAGAAGAACTAGGAAAAGGAAAAAATATAGTGATAGTTTTATTCTTCGTCGCCGTAAGTAAATACGTAACTAGGAATATGGAAAATTGCATTTTTGGAATTTGCAATAATGCGATGGGCGAACGACGGGAATTGAACCCGCGCATGGTGGATTCACAATCCACTGCCTTGATCCACTTGGCTACATCCGCCCCTTATCCAGCTAAAGGATTTTTCTCTTTGTTCCATTCATCATTATTCTATTTATTCTGACCTCCATACTTCGATCGAGATATTGGACATAGAATGCCACTCTTTAAAATGGAAAAAGGAGTAATCAGCTGTGACACGAAAAAAAACGAATCCTTTTGTAGCTCATCATTTATTGGCAAAAATCGAAAAGGTCAATATGAAGGAGGAGAAAGAAACAATAGTAACGTGGTCCCGGGCATCTAGCATTCTACCCGCAATGGTTGGCCATACAATCGCGATTCATAATGGAAAGGAACATATACCTATTTACATAACAAATCCTATGGTAGGTCGCAAATTGGGGGAATTCGTGCCTACTCGGCATTTCACGAGTTATGAAAGTGCAAGAAAAGATACTAAATCTCGTCGTTAACTGAATTCAGAATAGAAAGATTCAAAATAAAAAAAAACAAACAAACAAAGGTAGGCGGGGAATAACCTTATTTATGACAAGTTTCAAACTGGTAAAGTATACCCCTAGAATAAAGAAGAAGAAGAATGGGCTAAGGAAACTCGCAAGGAAAGTTCCAACCGATCGTCTACTTAAGTTCGAACGGGTTTTCAAAGCACAAAAACGCATCCATATGTCTGTTTTCAAAGCACAAAGAGTTCTTGATGAGATTCGCTGGCGTTACTACGAAGAAACTGTTATGATACTGAACCTCATGCCTTATCGAGCATCTTATCCCATCCTAAAGTTGGTTTATTCGGCAGCAGCAAATGCTACTCATTATAGGGATTTCGACAAAGCGAATTTATTCATCACTAAAGCCGAAGTCAGTAGGAGTACTATTATGAAAAAATTCAGACCTCGAGCTCGAGGACGTAGTTCTCCCATAAAAAAAACCATGTGTCATATAACAATTGTACTAAATATAGTAAAGAAATCTAAATAATCTTTAGATCCATCTAAGATTTCGATTCCCAGTAAAAAAAAAATAGAATAGAAAAATATGGGACAAAAAATAAATCCACTCGGTTTCAGACTTGGTACAACCCAAAATCACCATTCCTTTTGGTTCGCACAACCAAAAAATTATTCTGAAGGTCTACAGGAAGATAAAAAAATACGGAATTGTATCAAGAACTATATACAAAAGAATAGGAAAAAAGGCTCGAATAGAAAAATAGAATCAGACTCAAGTTCCGAAGTAATTACACATAATAGAAAAATGGACTCAGGCTCAAGTTCCGAAGTAATTACACATATAGAAATTCAAAAAGAAATCGATACGATCCACGTAATAATCCATATTGGATTCCCCAATTTATTAAAGAAAAAAGGAGCAATCGAAGAATTAGAGAAAGATCTACAAAAGGAAGTTAATTCTGTAAACCAGAGACTTAATATTGCTATTGAAAAAGTTAAAGAACCTTATAGACAACCTAGCATTCTTGCAGAATATATAGCTTTCAAATTAAAAAATAGAGTTTCATTCCGAAAGGCAATGAAAAAAGCCATTGAATTAACTCAAAAAGCAGATATAAGGGGAGTAAAAGTAAAAATTGCAGGTCGTCTCGCAGGGAAAGAAATTGCACGTGCCGAATGCATCAAAAAGGGTAGACTTCCCCTCCAAACAATTCGCGCTAAAATTGATTATTGCTGCTATCCAATTCGAACTATCTATGGAGTATTAGGTGTAAAAATTTGGATATTCATAGACGAAGAATAACTAGCCTTGTCTTCCCATTCTGTTCAGTGATAGAATAAAAAATGACAAGAGCCTTATTTTTCCTGAAATCCCTGAAAAAGAAGAAGAAATTCTACCTCTTTCTATAAGATTTAATGAAAATTGATAAATCTTTTAATATAATTGCTATGCTTAGTGTGTGACTCGTTAGTTTTTTCTTTAGAGTCGAAAATGGAAATTCAAAAAATTGACTGAACCCTACTATAAATAGAAAAAGAAAAAAACTTAATAATTATAGAAAATTAACTAATAACCAACCTATTGCTTCCTATTGGCGAGATCCTAACTAAAAAACAGTCACTATATGATACATCTATCATAAATGAGTAGATCTATCATATAGTTGTAGCAACTGCAATTTTTTCTCTAAAAAAGAAAATGGATTCTAGGTTGGGAAGCAAAACTAAAGGGATGTGGATAAAAGGAGGGATGATAGAAAGAAAGAAGAGGAATAAGAAAGATATAGGATTCCAATATGTATGGTCTATGAGTTACATCATAAAAGGCAATGTGATAAAGCATCAATATAATAAAAATAACAGAGAATTCGAAATCGTAACTTGAAACAAGAAATACAAATTTAAAACAATAATAAAGAGCGGCCCGGGTTAATAAAACTGAGAAAATTGACTCGGAAAGAAATTTTTTGGAAGCTCCATTGTGGGATTCAGACCTAACCATTAAAGGAGAAGTAGTGGGAACGACAGAACCTATGACTGCATAGGATTTTATTGAAAAGAATCCTAATACTTCATTGGGTGGGATGGCGGAACAAACCAAAAAAATTGCCTTATTTGGTAAGGTTATAATATAAATTAACAAATAAGACAGGAAAGAGTAAATATTCGCCCGCGAAATCTTTATTGAATTAGAATACTTTACCGCGATTCAATAAGAGTAAAAATAAGGAGATTTTTTGTTAAGAAAGATTACATTATCCATAAATATAGAATATAGATAAATAGACACACACATCTAGATATATTCTAGATCTTCTTTCTTGACTATATATTTATCTATTTTAACAAATTCAATATTAAAAAAACCCTAACTTTTTCTATTATCTATTAATGTGCATCTATCCATAATATTTTGGAATATTATGGAATTAGAGAAATTTGCACGCTTTCTCATTTCATTCGCGAGGAGCTGGATGAGAAGAAACTCTCATGTCCAGTTTTGCAGTAGAGATGGAACTAAGAAAGAACCATCGACTATAACCCCAAAAGAACCAGATTTCGTAAACAACATAGAGGAAGAATGAAGGGAAAATCCTGCCGAGGCAATCGTATTTGTTTTGGTAGATATGCTCTTCAAGCACTTGAACCCGCTTGGATCACGTCGAGACAGATAGAAGCAGGACGAAGAGCAATGACACGATATGCACGTCGTGGTGGAAAACTATGGGTACGTATATTTCCCGACAAACCGGTTACACTAAGACCCACGGAAACACGTATGGGCTCAGGAAAGGGATCCCCCGAATATTGGGTAGCCGTTGTTAAACCAGGTCGAATACTTTATGAAATGGGCGGAGTATCCGAAACTGTAGCTAGAGCAGCTATCTCCATAGCTGCCAGTAAAATGCCCATACGAAGTCCATTTCTTCGATTAGAGATAGAGGATATAGAACCCAAAAAAAGGAGTATTGAAGGATAAAAAAACCAGGTTTTCTTTCTGGAAAGACAATATTTCTTTCATCCTTTGCATTGAAATAACAAATTGAAATCAAAATAATATGATTCAACCTCAGACCCTTTTAAATGTAGCAGATAACAGTGGAGCTCGAAAATTGATGTGTATTCGAGTCATAGGAGCTGCTAGTAATCAGCGATATGCTCGTATTGGTGATGTTATTGTTGCTGTAATCAAAGACGCAGTGCCCCAAATGCCTCTAGAAAGATCCGAAGTAATTCGAGCTGTAATTGTACGTACATGTAAAGAGTTCAAATGCGAAGACGGTATAATAATACGCTATGATGACAATGCAGCGGTTATCATTGATCAAAAAGGAAATCCAAAAGGAACTCGAGTTTTTGGCGCGATCGCCGAGGAATTGAGAGAGTTGAATTTTACTAAAATAGTTTCATTAGCTCCTGAAGTATTATAAATACTAGTAGGCAAGATATAGATCAAAGAAAAAATTAGTAGATTGTGTTTCACGTATATGCTTTAAAATCCAAAATAAAAAAAAAAAAGAAAACATGTTGATTATAGAAAAATTAGGAGGAACCTAGAATTAGAGTCTTATGGGCAAGGACACTATTGCTGATTTACTAACCTCTATAAGAAACGCGGACATGAATAAAAAAGGAACAGTTCGAGTAGTATCTACAAATATTACCGAAAACATTGTTAAAATACTTCTACGAGAGGGTTTTATTGAAAGTGTTTGGAAACATCAGGAAAGTAACAGATATTTTTTGGTTTCAACTTTGCGACATCAAAAGAGAAAGACTAGAAAAGGAATATATAGAACTAGAACCTTTTTAAAGCGTATCAGCCGACCCGGCTTTCGAATTTATGCCCACTATCAAGGAATTCCTAAAGTTTTGGGCGGAATGGGAATTGCTATTCTTTTTACTTCTCGAGGTATAATGACAGATCGAGAAGCTCGACTAAACAGAATTGGGGGGGAAGTCTTATGTTATATATGGTAATCCCCCCTCCTATAGTACCCGAATTCTATCTCGAACTTCCTATTTTTCAAATAAAAAAACAACGTTTTTTTTTATTTGAAAATCAAAATAGAAAAATAGGAGAAAAAAAAATATGACAGAAAAAAAAAATAGGAGAGAAAAAAAAAACCCGAGAGAAGCAAAAGTCACTTTCGAAGGTTTAGTTACGGAAGCCCTACCCAACGGAATGTTCCGCGTTCGCCTAGAGAATGACACCATCATTCTGGGCTATATTTCAGGAAAGATCCGGTCTAGTTCTATACGAATACTGATGGGGGATAGGGTCAAAATTGAAGTAAGTCGTTATGATTCAAGCAAGGGACGTATAATTTATAGACTTCCCCATAAGGATTCGAAGCGTACCGAAGACTCGAAGGATACCGAAGATTTGAAGGATACCGAAGATTTGAAGGATACCAAAGATTCAAAGAATTAGGTTTTTCTTTTTTTTTTCTAGGGTAATAAATTCAAAGTTCCAAAATTCAAGCGAAGAGACTTATTTTTTCCAAAGATTAGATTCATAGTTTAAGAAAGGAATACGGAAATATGAAAATAAGAGCTTCTGTTCGTAAAATTTGTACAAAATGTCGACTGATTCGTAGGCGTGGACGAATTAGAGTCATTTGTTCCAACCCGAAGCATAAACAAAGACAGGGGTAATCTTTCGAAAAAGAACTTTACTTTCTAAAAAGTAAAAAAAGTACCCGCGGAAATGTCCAAATTCCAAATAAAATAATTAAAGTAAAGGATATATTTTACCCTGAAACGGATATCTTTGTATCTTTTTTTCTTTTTGTTATTTCTAACTCATATTTATGAGATAATAAAATATGACAAAAGCTATACCAAAAATTGGTTCACGTAGGAAAGTGCGGATTGGTTTGCGTAGGAATGCGCGTTTTAGTTTACGGAAGAGTGCACGTAGAATAACAAAAGGAGTTATTCATGTTCAAGCTAGTTTCAACAATACCATTATAACTGTTACAGACCCGCAGGGTCGGGTGGTTTTCTGGTCCTCCGCGGGTACTTGTGGATTCAAAAGCTCAAGAAAAGCATCACCCTATGCTGGTCAAAGAACAGCAGTAGATGCTATTCGTACAGTGGGTTTGCAACGAGCAGAAGTTATGGTAAAGGGTGCTGGTAGTGGAAGAGATGCCGCATTACGAGCCATTGCTAAAAGTGGTGTACGATTAAGTTGTATACGCGATGTAACACCTATGCCGCATAATGGATGTCGACCTCCTAAAAAAAGACGTCTGTAAAAGAATTAAACCGCTTTCAAGAGAAATAAACGATTCAATGATCAAATAATAATACTAGTCTATTATGGTTCGAGAGGAGGTAGCAGGATCCACTCAAACACTACAGTGGAAGTGTGTTGAATCAAGAGTAGATAGTAAGCGTCTTTATTATGGTCGTTTCATTTTGTCCCCGCTTAGAAAAGGTCAAGCGGATACCGTCGGTATTGCCTTGCGAAGAGCTTTACTTGGAGAAATAGAAGGAACATGTATCACACGTGCAAAATTTGGGAGCGTGCCACACGAATATTCTACAATAGCAGGTATTGAAGAATCCGTACAAGAAATTTTACTAAATTTGAAAGAAATTGTATTGAGAAGTAATCTCTATGGAGTTAGAGACGCATCAATTTGTGTCAAAGGTCCTAGATACATAACTGCTCAAGATATCATCTTACCCCCTTCCGTAGAGATCGTTGATATGGCACAACCTATAGCTAACTTGACAGAGCCCATTGATTTCTGTATTGAGTTACAGATCAAGAGAGATCGCGGATATCACACGGAACTCAGAAAGAACTCTCAAGATGGAAGTTATCCCATAGATGCTGTATCCATGCCTGTTCGAAATGTGAATTATAGTATTTTTTATTGTGGGAATGGAAATGAAAAACACGAGATACTTTTTCTAGAAATATGGACGAATGGAAGTTTAACCCCTAAGGAAGCGCTTTATGAGGCTTCTCGTAATTTGATTGATTTATTTCTTCCTTTTCTACACGCGGAGGAAGAGGGCACTAGTTTCGAAGAAAATAAAAACAGGTTTACTCCACCCCTTTTAACCTTTCAAAAAAAATTAACTAATCTAAAGAAAAACAAAAAAGGAATTCCATTGAATTGTATTTTTATTGATCAATTAGAATTGCCTTCTAGAACGTATAATTGTCTCAAAAGGGCCAATATACATACACTATTGGACCTTTTGAGTAAGACTGAGGAAGATCTTATGAGAATTGACAGTTTTCGTATGGAAGATGGAAAACAGATATGGGACACTCTAGAGAAGCATCTCCCAATTGATTTACCTAAGAATAAGTTCTCGTTTTAAATCCATTGCAATTTTTTCCTCTTCTTCCTTTTCGAGTTAGAATAAAAAAAAAAGAAAACAATTTTGCATCTTTGGCACAATCTATATTTTCGTGAAATGGATCATAATAAAATGGATTTTAGGTATCTAGGGAAGATTCACTTGGAAGTAACTATTTCCTAGATACCTATGCACGGTACTTCACGGTTGAATGAATCAACCTGAAAAATCCCTAAAAAAGACCTAAAGTTAAGGATTTTTCAATGGGTAATGTTGCTCCAATACCTAACCAAAGAGCTACCGCAGTACCGATTAAAAAAACTGTCGTAGCTACTGGGCGACGAAATGGATTTTGGAATTTATTGACATTCTCTAGAAAGGGTACTGTCAATAAGCCCGTTGGCACAGAAACCATTAAGAGAACGCCCAATAACTTATTGGGTACTGTACGGAGTATTTGAAACACGGGAAAGAAGTACCACTCGGGTAATATTTCCAGAGGAGTTGCAAACGGATCCGCCGGTTCACCAATCATTGACGGCTCAAGAACCGCTAAACCTACATTACATGCAATAGTACCTAGAATTACTACTGGAAAAATATATAAAAGATCGTTGGGCCACGCGGGTTCCCCGTAATAATTATGTCCCATCCCTTTAGCTAATTTTGCTCTTAATACAGGATCATTTAAGTCAGGTTTCTTTGTTATTGGGATAGGTGAATTCTTTAGGATCCATCCCCCAAAGGAACCGGACATGAGAATTTTTCATCATCCGGCTCGAGCAAGAATGAAAGAAAAAAGACCGTGGAAGATCCATAATAGAATAAGGTATATAATGACTCAATGACTCTAGGTAAGAAAAGCTTTATCAGATTCTCTTTTCCGAAGTTGCACCTACAACTACTCATTGAAAAGAATCCTATTCTTATGGGTAAATGCTCAATATCCAAGTGGGCTTGCAAAATTGATCATGATCAATTGCTTTGTGGATTGTCTCATGTCTCTTGATTAGTTGGTGTTTATCCCCTCAATATCGCAAATTTCTTACGTCCAAACAAAGTATTTACTTGTTACTAATAAAAAATCCAAAAGTCTAGCCTACGTTCTTCCTTAGATACCTTCTTTTACTCCGATAGTATTGCGGATCGCAATCGATGCAAAGAAAATGAATGCATTTCCATACTATAATAAAAAAGTAAGTGTAATAAATAGAGAATTAGATCATGTGATATGACTTATTCCATTTCTACTCTATGGGATCTTACGGAGCCTGTTCATGGATGACATGGTCGGGGTATGATCATAGAAAATATTCTCCTCAAGTGAACCAGCCTATCCTTCCTAGATAGGGGACTTACGTGTTGATTGGATGCGGAGACACCTTTAGTTGTGAATTCTAATGTGGCAGATCCAATTCTTTATCTGCATGGCCAAATCAATAATTAAAGTCACACACTCCCATAATCCGCCTTATTTTCTTTCGTAAAATTAACTTCAACTATTTGTATCAAAATACTTCGGAGTTGAAGAAAAGTATCCAAATGACATGTCTTATTTTACAATAACCCATGTTTGTAGCAATGAAATACCACAACCTACCCGATATGATATATGAGAATTAGAATTATCTTTCTCTATGATATGCCTTCCCTATAAAGGACCCGAAATACCTTGCTTACGTATCATTGGAAAGTGCATTAACATAAATACGGCGGTAAGCAGAGGCAGTACAAAAGTATGTAAACTATAAAAACGAGTCAAAGTGGATTGGCCCACACTAGCACTTCCACGCAATAACTCCACTAAAGGCGATCCTATTACCGGAATCGCTTCAGGTACACCTGTCACAATTTTGACTGCCCAATAACCAATTTGATCCCAAGGCAAAGAATAACCAGTTACACCAAACGATGCAGTCAATACAGCCAAAACCACACCTGTGACCCAAGTTAATTCGCGGGGTTTTTTAAATCCACCTGTGAGATACACACGAAATACGTGCAGGATCATCATTAGAACCATCATACTTGCTGACCATCGATGAACTGATCGGATTAACCAACCAAAGTTGGCCTCGGTCATTATGTATTGAACCGAGGAAAAAGCCTCTGTAACGGTTGGGCGGTAGTAAAAAGTCATAGCAAAACCTGTAGCGACTTGTACTAGAAAACAAGTAAGTGTAATTCCCCCTAAACAATAAAATATGTTGACATGAGGAGGAACATATTTACTAGTTATATCATCCGCAATTGCCTGAATCTCAAGACGTTCCTCAAACCAATCATATACTTTATTGAGATAGGTAACTAACCCGAGTCCCCCTCCGAGAACCGTATATGAAAATTTCATCTCGTACGGCTCAAGCAGAAACACACAAATTTTCAACGGATATTAGAAAAAAAAGGGTTCAAAACTTCATCAGCCACTGGATTGGGTCGATTTGCCTTGAAGATATGAAATAAGAAAAATCCAGAATTTATTCTTTATGATGATAATGCCAAAAAATCTCAAGTTGGCTCATCTGTCTTCCTTTCTTTGCCTTATGTTGGTCATTAGAGGCCTCTTGACTTTTCTCTTCCCTATTTTGGATTTCTTTTTTTTTTTGCGTAATGCGGATTTACTCTTGTTTTGTTTTACTAGTAAATAAATAAAGCAAAAATTCTAGTAGTTTTCTGATAGAAATTATCTTGTTGCGATCCTATGAATCAGTTCAATTAAAACCTTAGATTCATACTAGAGCCACGATGATTGAGTCTCAAGCTAAACAAAAGGCAAGGGTTCTTCGAATAAGAACCGCTTGATGATCATTTATTGAATCGGTGTAATAACTCGACAAAATCAAGAGAAAAAAAAAGTTGTCTTTTGGGCAAACAAATTTGGAAGGAAGACATTTTCTTTTTTTATTAAAAACTACTTGAATTTTTTTCAGTCTGGTTGCGAGGTCTGAATAGTGAGTATGAATCATAGTTCCATTTTTTTTTTCTTGATCCACTCTATCTATTTCGTGTTCCAGATACTAGAATAAATAATAAATATCCGACGAATTAGAATCATCTTGATAGAGATAACAGGCCCTTTCTATGTATTATCAATAGGATCAATTCTAACAAGTCACACACTCATATTCCAGAGATACCGAAACAAAAAAATTCCACGGTCGAACTACCAGAATGTCTAGAAATGTAGAGCTTAAAGTAGAAAGGCTTTTTTGGATGGAAAAACTATGACTTCGTAGTTTTAGTTAGTAGAAACCTAATTCATTAAAATTCCGTCCAGTAAAACAGAAGAATTATAAATTTCTAAAATGATAGATAGGAATATCGCGAATAAAGCCATTGCGACCCCCATAAAAGGAGTAGTCCCCCAACCCGGAGCTACTTTCCCATATTCCGAATTCAAGGGTTTCAATAAACTACCTGCGCGAGTTCGTCTTGGCCCAGGTCTAGAACTATCTTCAACGGTTTGTGTAGCCATAAATTCTATTTAATCATTGGTGTTGACTTTGTATACTATTCCGTTGTAGTTGTAAATACACGATCTTTTCGTAGATCCATTGTAATCTTGAAATTCTATAAAAATGGAAACAGCAACTTTAGTCGCCATCTCCATATCTGGTTTACTTGTAAGCTTTACTGGGTATGCCTTATATACCGCGTTTGGGCAACCCTCTCAACAATTAAGAGATCCATTCGAAGAACACGGGGACTAATTGAAGTAAGAAGTCTCCCAGATGGGGAGACTTCTTACTTCAATGAAATTATTTCATTTTTTTAGTCGGAACCTTAGGTGGTTCTCGGAAGAAGATAGCGAAAAAAATTATCCCTAAAGTCGAAACTAAAAGGAACGTATAAACCAATGCTTCCATAGATTCGATCGTGGTTTATTTACAATTATAACTTCCACACCTATTCATTTGTCATTTGGGATCATTTCCCATATAAAGAAAGAAAAAGAGTCAAAGAAAGGATGGGAGATGTTTCCCATGTCAAATCAAAAAAGAGAGATGAAAGATACCATAGCAATGTGGTATCAGACTGCCTGTCTCCTTGTAGTTGGATCTCCAACTTTTTGGAATGTTCCAAATTCCACTTGAGCATCCAAGTCTGGATCAATACCAGCAAAAACATCTCGGAACAAGGTTCTAGCGCCATGCCAAATGTGTCCGAAAAAGAAGAGCAAAGCAAAGGTAGCATGACCAAAAGTGAACCAACCCCTTGGACTGCTGCGAAAAACACCATCCGATTTCAAAGTAGCCCGATCTAATTCAAAAATTTCCCCTAATTGGGAACGCCTCGCATATTTTTTTACAGTAGCAGGATCAGAATAACTTACACCATTAAGTTCGCCACCATAGAACTCCACCGTTACGCCTACTTGTTCAACACTATATTTGGATTCTGCTCTTCTAAAAGGAACGTCCGCTCTCACAATTCCCTCTTCATCTACCAAAACAACCGGAAATGTTTCAAAAAAAGTAGGCATACGGCGTACAAAAAGCTCGCGCCCTTCTTTATCTCTAAAGACGGGATGTCCTAACCATCCAACAGCTATTCCATCCCCATTGTCCATTGAGCCTGCTCTGAATAATCCCCCCTTTGCCGGATTATTACCAATATAATCATAAAAGGCTAATTTTTCGGGAATTTTAGACCAAGCTTCTGATAAACTAAGATTTTCGGCTAATCCATCGCTAACTCTTCGATATATTTCTTGCTGAAAGTATCCCTGATCCCACTGATAACGAGTAGGCCCAAATAATTCGATTGGGGTAGTTGCTGACCCATACCACATAGTTCCGGCAACTACGAAAGCTGCAAAAAAAACAGCAGCGATACTACTGGAAAGTACAGTTTCAATATTGCCCATACGTAATCCTTTGTATAGACGTTGAGGCGGACGGACACTAAGATGGAATAGGCCCGCTAATATGCCCAATGTACCCGCAGCAATATGATGAGAAGCTATTCCCCCCGGAACAAAAGGATCAAAACCTTCTACACCCCACGCTGGATTTACAGCTTGTACTTTTCCAGTTAGTCCATAAGGATCGGACACCCATATCCCAGGACCATACAAACCCGTTACATGAAATGCGCCAAAGCCAAAGCAAGCCACCCCTGCAAGAAATAAATGAATTCCAAAGATCTTGGGCAAATCCAAAGAGGGTTTTCCCGTCCGCTCATCACAGAATATTTCTAGGTCCCAATATACCCAATGCCAGATAGCTGCCAAGAAACACAAGCCAGAAAACACAATATGCGCACCTGCCACACCTTCATAACTCCAAATACCCGGATTCGTTACAGTTCCTCCTGAAATACTCCAACCACCCCACGAATTGGTTATTCCTAAACGAGTCATGAAGGGAATGACGAACATACCTTGTCTCCACATTGGATCCAGAACAGGATCAGAGGGATCAAAAACCGCTAATTCGTATAAAGCCATCGAGCCGGCCCAACCAGAAACTAGAGCTGTGTGCATTATATGCACCGAAAGCAATCGACCCGGATCATTCAATACAACAGTATGAACACGATACCAAGGCAAACCCATGGAAATACCCCTTTAGCAAAGAAAAATAGACACGATGTCGCTTTATTTTATCGCATTGGAAAAGACTATCCATATCCTATGTACCTAACCCCTCTAGGGGATTCTGTGTCAGAAAGCGTGAATATTTATTTCATTCCATTAAAAATAAGAAGCCAATTCTGTTCGTAAGAAGAAAGAGAAGCAGATCTATTCTATACTCGATAAGTGCCAATATGCAATGGGTAGCTTGGCCTATTTGGAAAAAAAAACGAAGAATAGATCCCTATCCCTCTTTGTTTATCATTCCAATCACCGATTCTTTTTTCTTTATTCAATCTGTCTTACCTTCCTTATAGATATAACCTTTCAATCTATGTATTATTTCAATCTACGTATTAATAGAATCTATAGTATTCATATAGAATAAGAAAAAAAAAAGACAATAAACTGCGGATTCTTTCTTTCTCTTCCATTCTTACGTTTCCATATTAAAGTATAGTTTTCTTACTTAAATTTAATAATATTAATCTAATATGCCCATTGGTGTTCCAAAAGTACCTTACCGGATTCCCGGAGATGAAGAAGCGACTTGGGTTGACTTATACAATGTTATGTATCGAGAAAGGACACTTTTTTTAGGTCAAGAGATTCGTTGCGAGATCACGAATCATATTACAGGTCTCATGGTATATCTCAGTATAGAAGATGGAATTAGCGATATTTTTTTGTTTATAAACTCCCCAGGCGGGTGGCTAATCTCAGGAATGGCAATTTTTGATACGATGCAAACGGTGACACCAGATATATATACAATATGCCTCGGAATAGCTGCGTCCATGGCATCCTTCATTCTGCTTGGAGGAGAACCCACCAAGCGTATAGCATTCCCTCACGCGAGGATTATGCTTCACCAACCTGCTAGTGCTTATTATCGGGCAAGGACACCAGAATTTTTACTAGAAGTGGAAGAGTTACACAAAGTTCGCGAAATGATCACAAGGGTTTATGCACTAAGAACAGGCAAGCCTTTTTGGGTTGTATCCGAAGACATGGAAAGGGATGTTTTTATGTCAGCAGACGAAGCCAAAGCTTATGGACTTGTCGATATTGTAGGGGATGAAATGATTGACGAGCACTGCGATACTGATCCAGTGTGGTTTCCGGAAATGTTTAAGGATTGGTAGTGGTCGCATTTCTTGTAAATTTATTTCAAACCTAAATTCAGGTTTTCTGCGATTTAATAGAAAATAGAAATACTTCATGATGATCAATCATCAGGTTAAGATCGATCTAAACCAATCCTTTTTTTCTATATACATACGACATGCCAACGGTTAAACAACTTATTAGAAACGCAAGACAGCCAATACGAAATGCTAGAAAATCGGCCGCGCTTAAGGGATGTCCTCAGCGTCGAGGAACATGTGCTAGGGTGTATGTGTGACTCGTTCAGATCATGAGTTCAAACAAATAAGACAATTTTGGAAGTATCCATGATCGGTACCAATGAATAGGATAGAGAAGCTCTATCCTAGATTTCTATGGTAATATGGAATTTCTGGTTTCCTTTGGTGCAAATCCAATCATCTAAATTGGAAATAAGAAGCAATTCCCCCATTGGTAGAGAATGGTTATCCATTAAGCGGAGGAAATAGTAATAAAAAGAAAAAGGCTTATGCTCCTTTATCTTAAAAGAACGGACTAACAGGGTCAGCTACTTAGCCAACTTTCATAATTAAATGCCGTCACTGTATGGATAACTCTTATTGTGAAAAGAGCTATTTACTCTATAATGGATAGGTAGAGCCAAAGAATGTGAACTATACAAGTTCACAATACCTTTTGATGAAATGAAAGAAAGGGCTCCGGTGTATAGAGAGGGCCTCACCGTTTAAAAGGGAACCATAGAAACGATGGAACCCACTATTTTTTTGAGTATCGTTAGAATTTGTTATTTCTATGCGAAATAACTGAAGGGAATAGAATATAAAATCGTGGTTGGGAAGGTTACAGTAGCAAAAGCCATTGGAATTAATATTTTATATATCGGAATAATTCGTTTTGTTATTAATGGGAAAAAGGATGGCTAAAAGAAGAGAAATCATTAGTTATTCATTAAGGTTAATTTGATTCAATGACCAGAGTTCCGCGAGGATATATAGCTCGGAGACGACGAACAAAAATGCGTTCATTTGCCTCAAACTTTAGAGGGGCTCATTTAAGACTTAATCGAATGATTACTCAACAAGTAAGAAGAGCTTTTGTTTCCTCTCATCGAGATAGAGGCAGGCAAAAGAGGGATTTTCGTCGTTTGTGGATCACTCGGATAAACGCAGCAACGCGGATATATAAAGTATTCAATAGTTATAGTAAATTAATACACAATCTGTACAAGAAGGAATTGATTCTTAATCGTAAAATGCTTGCACAAGTAGCTGTATCAAATCCAAATAATCTTTACACGATTTCCAATAAAATAAAGATCATCAATTAAATGGATAAAAAAGTAATATACAGGAATAATTAAAACCGAATTCCCGGAGAGGGAACTCCGGGAAGATACAATAAATTAAGATTAAGTGGTAAGAATCAACGAGCATGTTGCAATAAATAAAAAAACTATTTATTCTTCCCCATTTTTCTTTCTTATAACAAACACAAGAATCAAAACTGGATTACTTTCCTTATATATAGGTCTGGCCCTTTCGAATAAAACATCAACAATCGGAACTTAAGTTCCGATTGTTGTTTCTTAAATTCTGGTTGGAGTTTCTTAAGTTTCGATTGGAATTGAACTTTTGCGTTAATTGAGGAATATGTCTATTTTTTCTGGGTCTAGGACCAGTAATTATTGAAATTGACTGGGCTTGAAATTGCTTCTCATTCTCATAGTTACGAAATGGTAAGAAAGATAAAATACGAGCCTGTTTTATAGCAAGAGTAATTAATCGTTGTTGTTTCAAGGTTAATCTATTTATTCGTCTCGATAATATTTTTCCTTGTTCACTAATAAATCGATTAATTAAACTCATGTTTCTATAATCAATTGGATCCCCCGGGCCAATCCGAGGACGCCTACGAAAAGGTTGTTTGGATTTACGAAAAGGTTGTTTGGATTTACGAAAAGTTTGCTTGGACTTACGAAAAGTTTGCTTGGATTTTTGAAAAGTTTGCTTGGATTTACGAAAGGGTTGCTTAGATTTATGAAAAGGTTGTTTAGATGTATACATGATTTATTCTTTATTAAAAAATTGGAAAAAAATGGATTTCTTTATTTTATTAATTTTGGATCCAGAAGAAGTAGTCTTTCTTTGGTCCATATATTATTTGATTCATATATAGTATATGAATACCCTCTATACATATGAAATAATATCTACCTGAAATCAAATGAGTTGATTTGTATTTTGTATTCTATCTATGTTCTATATATTAAATCTGTTCTTTGGAAAGATCGAACACACGATGCTCCTATTTTTTTATTTCGCCATGAGTCGTATGCTTGCGACAATAACGACAAAATTTTTTGAATTCTAATTGTCCAGGTGTATTGTGGCGATTCTTTTGAGTACTATATCTAGAAATCCCCGTCGATTCCTTATTGGCACCTTTTCGAACACAACTGATACATTCCAAAATAAGTCTGATTCTAACATCTTTCCCCTTGGCCATGAACCTCCTTTCTTTTTTGGATTGACTTAACTTAATTCTTCTACTTATTCTTTTATTCTTCTATTTTGAATCCGAAGAAGAAGAATAAAATCCATTAGAATAAAAAATTTTGGAAATACTTAAATTAAGTAATAAAAAATGGAGAAATAATTAAAGAATACAATCCTTGTCGAATTAGCAATAGCAAGGATTTTGCTTCGAAATCCTTTCATTTAAGTAGCCAGCCCAGCCTCTTTCTATGCTCTGATTTCTGAGGCCTGACTTAGCTTGGATACCGCTTTTAATTGAATTTCTGTTTTCCAAAATGGGATTTACCGAATTTTTCATGACTCTGAGGTTCAACCCAATCCATCTTTTCTTTCTTTTTCCTTCCTATACTAAAAAAAAAAAGGATTGAAAAAGGGAAAATTTTCGTCATGTCACGAAAAATTCCTCGCATAGCAATAACTAGAATTAAAAAAAAGGGAATGACAAAGCATCTGGGAATAAACGATTAATTTCTATCAATAAACCTGCTAAAGCCCCAAACCATAGAGTACTTAGCACGGGTGCTACAGAGAGATATGTTTTTATATCCCGCATTGAAAATCCTCCTTCCTTATTGGAATACATATATGATCAGATACTCTTGCCCAAGATCTTTTGTATTTCTTTTGTTTAGGCGAAATTCCTAACTAAAAAAACAAAATCAATATTCTATATAGAATGAACCGTATAGACGAGATTTTCCTATCCCTAAAAAAGAAAAAGATGACCTCTTCTTCCTATACATTACCAAGGAATAGTAATCTTTCTTTTATAGGTGAAATTAGATTCGATTTTAGATGTATACCATTCCTTGACTTGATTATATGAGACCAAAAAGAAGAAATGACAAGAAGGTTCTATATAGATAGAGAAAGAGAAGAAAATTACGATGTGGAAAACAAGACAGGAATTGTGTACAATGCCATTGTACAACAATTTGGAAAAGGGATGTAGCGCAGCTTGGTAGCGCGTTTGTTTTGGGTACAAAATGTCACAGGTTCAAATCCTGTCATCCCTACCTATTACTTCTTTCTTCTTTATGGGCAGTAGCGAGGGGATCAATTAAAGTGGGTATAACTTGAATTTGTGGATACTATACGTACGTGAGACACGTTAGGAGTAGAAAAGGGTTTTCTTTTTGAATGAAAGCGCTCTTAGTTCAGTTCGGTAGAACGCGGGTCTCCAAAACCCGATGTCGTAGGTTCAAATCCTACAGAGCGTGATTCCATCTATCTTATGTCGAAGCAGAGTAAAATAACTTAACAAAACAAAGTTGAATTGCAACTCCAATTTGACCTCCTCTCTGGTCTGGAGGAGGTCAATCAAAAAAGAAATATTACTCAATCAAAGATCCAACTGATCCCCACGCCTGTATTGCAAATACGCAGTCACGAATAATCCCGCTAAAGTAATAGGAATTAGGCCTAAGACGATTCCAAATAGAAAAACTTCAATCATTTCGATTTGTTCGAGGGGATAAAAAAAAGAGGTACGATCTATCCCTAAATAGTAGTCTAAATTATCCACGAATCTCAATGACCAAGAAAAGAATTGGTAATTAGTGTGGAAAAGAGTCGTAGAATACCAGGAATCCAAAAGAAAGATTTTGCTTTTCTGACTTATTCATTCAATTCATTTCAAATAAGACGTATCTTGTTCAAACCAATAAATAGAGCTGGGGTTATAGTTAAAGCAGCCAGTAGAAAACCGAAATAACTAGTTATAGTAAGCATGAAAGGGTTAAATTCCATTTATTTTTTTACTACACTACATATGTTGGTAAAGCACTTACCTAAGTTATGGAAAATTCAGAATTCATCGGTTATTTTAGATAATACTAAAAAACAAGATCGAGTGAGATACAGAAGTGTAAAAGAGAATCGATTCATCAGATGCGACATGAGTCCCTAATTCCGAATCAAGAGATTTGTTGTGGAATCTGTCAATTGAGTAAAGTAATAATATTAAGAACTAGATCATCTAACCCCATTGAAAAAAGAAATTGGATTTTCGGGAGAATTTTGGAATAAAAGATAAATAAAGAATTGAAACGGTCGAATATTCCCCTATTCCTTCTTATTTTAACTGATTGTATTCCATATGGAATAAGAGGAGAAGAAAAGCATTCCACGACCCCCCGAGGGGCCCCTTAAAAAAAGGAAAGCTCCTCCTTGAATTTACTTTATTTTTATTCCTTTTTCGAACCCCCAACCAAAGTTGATTCGAAGACGAGTCACTTCAATTATCCTTTTAAGTTTTATCTTCTGTCTTTCCCTATTTCATCTCGTAAAGTTCCACTCTTGCAGTTTAGTCAAGAAAGTTAGACCTAATCCAACAAATAAGGCAAGGATTGGTTACGAATCTTGATTCTTCAAAGA